TTTTTTTTTATATAAAAAATTATTGGGAAAGGTTTAAAATTAAATATAAAGAAAATTATTTGCTTATTTTTATGCGCATATATACGCGTGTTTTAATATATATATATATATATACATATTAAATTTTTAATTAATTATAAATATAATAATTTATTAAATATTTAAATTATTTTTCATATTTAAATATATATAAATCTTAATAAATAAATATATTTATAATTTTTTTTTATTTATTTTTATTATTCTCTGTTTATTAATGATTTTGTATTTATAAAAATATTCTAAAAAAAGAATAAGAGAATTTTATAAAATTTAATATAAATATAAATATTTAATATAAAAAAAAAAAAAAAAAAATTCTATGTAGCAAAAAAAAAAAATAGATAAAAATTTATGATTTAGAAAATTTATTTTAAGTTTAATTTACATATAAATTTTAGTGTTAATTTTATTAAATTTAAATAATTTAATAATAAATTTCATAGTAATTAAAATTAAAAATTTAAGAAATTAAGATTTAGTAATACTTTAATTAAATAACAAATTTTGTGCCAGCAGTTGCGGTTATACAAAAATTTAAATAAATTTTATTAGTAAAAATAAATAATAATAAAAAAAATAAATTAAAAATAAAATTATTAAGTGAAATTTTAATTTTAATTAAATTTATTTAGGGGTTATGATTTTAAAAATTTTATAAAAAACTAGGATTAGATACCCTATTATAAAAAATTAAAATAAATTACTAAAATAGTATATAATTATTTATTGAAACTTAAATAATTTGGCGGTATTTTAGTTCATTTAGAGGAATCTGTCTAGTAATTGATAATCCACGAATAATCATATTTAATTTACAATTTTATATATCGTTGTTAAAAAAATATTTTTTGATAAAAATAATATTTAAAAATTTTCATAAAAAATTAATTCAGATCAAGATGTAGATAATAATTAAAATATAAGATGGATTACAATGTAATTATATAAATGAATAATAATTTTGAAATAGTTATTTGAAAGTGGATTTAAATGTAATTTTAAATAATTTTTTAAAATGATTAATAATTGAAATATGTACATATTGCCCGTCACTTTCATTTAAAAATTGGAATAAGTCGTAACAAAGTAGGGGTACTGGAAAGTGTTCCTAGAAAGACAAATTAGAGCTTGTTAAAGTGTTTCATTTACATTGAAAAGAAATTATAATTATGATTAGTTTGAGGGGGTAAATTTAATAATTGATAAATATGAAAAAAATTTTTAATATAATATATTTAATGGGGGTTAAAGTATTTTTATAGAAAAAATTTAAAAATTTATAGTGAAATAGTATTGTAAAAGAAAATTGAAAATATTGAAATAAAAATTTATTTAAAAGTAAATTTTATTTATTGTATCTTGTGTATCAGAGTTTTTTAATTAAAAGAAATTAGTTAAATTTATTTCGAAATTTAAAGAGTTAATTAATTAAAAAAGTTAATGTTGCATAATTATTTTTAATAATTAATTAGAAATGAAAAGTTAATCGTTTTGAATGATATCTAATTTTTTTAGAAAAAAGTTTAATTTTAAATAAATTTTTAAATTAATTAATTAATTAATTAATTTAAAATTTAATTTTATATTTTAAGGGATAAGCTTTAAATTATAGTTTTATAATAATAATAGTAATAATAATTGAAATTTTTAAAATTTATATTTTTTATAAATTATAGTTTTTTATAAATAATTTCATTTAATTAAAATTTTATTTTAATTTAAATTTTTATAAAAAAATATTTTTTAATAAAATAAAAATAGATATAATGATAAAATTAGTATATAATTTATAAATAAAATAAAAAATTATTTAAATTAATAAAAAGGAATTCGGCAAAAATTTATATTCACTTGTTTATCAAAAACATGTCTTTTTGTTAATAATTTAAAGTCTAATCTGCCCCCTGAATTATTTTAAAGGGCTGCCGTATATTGACTGTACAAAGGTAGCATAGTCCTTAGTCTTTTAATTGAAGACTTGTATGAATGATTTGATGAAATATAAACTGTCTCTTTATTAGAAATAGAATTTAATTTTTTAGTTAAAAAGCTAAAATATATTTAAAAGACGAGAAGACCCTATAGAGTTTTATATTAAAAATAATATTAATTTTATATAAAATTTTTATTTAATATTTTTTTGAATATTTTATTGGGGTGATAGAAAAATTTAATAAACTTTTTTTAAAAATTTTACATTAATATATGAAATTTTGATCCCATAATTTATGATTAAAAGATTAAATTACCTTAGGGATAACAGCGTAATTTTTTTTTTTAGTTCTTATAAGAAAAAAAGTTTGCGACCTCGATGTTGGATTAAGATAAAATTTAAATGCAAAAGTTTAAAATTTTGATCTGTTCGATCATTAAAATCTTACATGATCTGAGTTCAAACCGGTGTGAGCCAGGTTGGTTTCTATCTTTAAATAAAATTAATAATTTAGTACGAAAGGATCAGTTATTAAAAATAATTTTTAAAATTAGAATATTAATAATTTTTTTGCTATTTTGGCAGAAAAATGTAATGGTTTTAGAAATCATAAATATATAATTAGTTATATAAGTAGTAGTGATAATAATTGAAAAATTTAATATTATTTTAGGTTTATTAATTTTATTTATTGGGGTTTTAGTTGGGGTTGCTTTTTTAACGTTATTAGAACGGAAAGTTTTAGGTTATATTCAAATTCGTAAAGGTCCTAATAAAATTGGATTTATAGGGATTTTACAGCCTTTTTCTGATGGTATTAAATTATTTAGAAAGGAGCAAACATATTTAAATTATTCAAATTATTTGTATTACTATTATTCACCTGTAATTGGATTTTTTTTATCTTTAATTATTTGAATATTAATTCCTTATTATTTTAATATTATTATGTTTAATTTAGGGGTTTTATTTTTTTTTTGTTGTACAAGTGTAGGAGTTTATATTTTGTTAATGGCTGGATGGTCTTCAAATTCTAATTATTCAATATTAGGGGGTTTACGAGCAGTTGCTCAAACTATTTCTTATGAAGTTAGATTAGCGTTAATTTTTGGATCTTCTTTAATTTTAATTATGGATTTTAATATATTAAGTTTAAGAATTTTTCAGGAAAATATTTGGTTTTTATTTTTAATATTTCCTTTATCTTTATGTATATTTTCATCAATATTAGCAGAAACTAATCGAACTCCATTTGATTTTGCTGAAGGGGAGAGAGAATTAGTTTCAGGGTTTAATGTTGAATATAGAAGAGGGGGGTTTGCTTTAATTTTTTTGGCGGAATATTCAAGAATTTTATTTATAAGAATAATATTTGTTTTACTTTATATAGGAGGTTATAGATTAAATTTAGGGTTTTATTTAAAATTAAGATTTATTTCATTTTTATTTATTTGAGTTCGTGGAACGTTACCTCGTTATCGTTATGATAAATTAATATATTTATGTTGAAAGGTTTATTTACCAATTTCTTTAAATATAATGATTTTATATTTAGGGCTAAAAATATTTATTATTTAATAAATATTTTTAGTATAAATTAATAGAATTATAATTCTTTCTTAAGTTTTCAAAACAAATGCTTTTACAAGCTCATTAATTAATTATAAAAAATTATTTTGTCTCATATTTTATTTATAATTGGATTAATAATATAATAAGAAAAATAAATAATTGTTAAAATTTGTCCTGTTAAAATATAAGGAGTTTCTACTGGTCGGGCCCCAATTCATGTTAATAAAATAATAGTTGTAATTATTGATCAAAAAATAATTTGGTTTAAAGGATAAAATTGAATTCCTTGAATTTTTTTATTAAAAGTAAATGGAAGAATAGCAATAATTAAAATTGATATTAAAAGAGCAATTACTCCCCCAAGTTTATTTGGGATGGATCGTAAAATTGCATAGGCAAATAAAAAATATCATTCTGGTTGAATATGAACTGGAGTTACTAAAGGATTAGCTGGGATAAAATTATCTGGATCCCCTAATATATAAGGATTTGTTAATGTTAATAAAATTAAAATAAATATTATAATAATAAATCCTATTAAATCTTTGTAAGTAAAATAAGGATGAAATGGAATTTTATCTAAATTTCTATTTGTCCCTAATGGGTTATTTGATCCTGTTTGATGTAAAAATAATAAATGAATTATTGTTATTATTAAAATAATAAATGGTATAAGAAAATGGAAAGTATAAAATCGGGTTAAAGTTGGATTGTCAACAGCAAATCCCCCCCAAATTCAATTTAGAAGTCTAGTTCCTAAATATGGGATTGCCGATAAAAGATTTGTAATTACTGTAGCTCCTCAGAAAGATATTTGACCTCATGGTAAAACATATCCTATAAATGCTGTTATTATTAATAAAAATAAAATAATAATTCCAACTATTCATGTGTATAAAAAATTAAATGATTCATAGTAAATACCTCGTCCAATATGGATATAAATGCAAATAAAAAAAAATGACGCTCCATTCGCGTGTAAAGTTCGAATTAATCAACCATAATTGACATTTCGGCAAATGTAATTTACTCTGTAAAAAGCTATTTCAATATTAGCATAATAATATATTGTTAAAAAAAGTCCTGTTAAAATTTGAGTTATTAAACATAAGGCTAGTAGTGAACCAAAATTTCATCAAATTGAAATATTAGAAGGTGAAGGTAAATCAATTAATGAATTATTTATAATTTTAAATAATGGATGAGTTTTTCGTAAGGGAAAAAATTTTTTTGTCATTAGTTAAAAGATCGTAATGGCCCAAAAAAAATATTAGTAATTTTAATAATTGCAATTAGGGTAATAAATAAATAAATAATGATTATTATGATTATTAAAAAAGTTTGAGAATTATATAATTTTGATAATTTAATTTTATTTTCATTAAAAAATAAAAAACAATTAGTTATTTCATTTATTTCATTATTAATAAAATTATCATTAAAGTTAAAATAGTTTTTTATTTTTAAAATTGATAAAATAATTATTATATTTATCATTAATAAAAAAAATAATTTTATTTTAAAAGAAAAGTTTATTATTTCATTTGATGCAATTCTTGATACATAAATAAATAAAACTAATAGTCCCCCAAGAAAAACTAGAAATAAAATATAAGAAAATCAATAAGTATTAATATATATTCCTAAGATTAATGATAAAATTAAAGTTTGAGTAATAATTATTAACCCCATTCTTAATGGATGTTTAGAAAATAATATAATAAAAGAAATAAAGATTATTATTGTTAAAAAAAAAAATAAAATATCAAAGAATAGTTTAATAAAAATAATAATTTTGGAGATTATTGATGAGGATAAATTCTTTTCTTTGAAGTTTTTAAATTTACATTATTTTTGGTTTACAAGACCAATGTTTTTTATTAACTATAAAAACACAAATGATAAAATTAGTTATTTTTATTATATTTTTTTTTGGAAATGTAATTTTTGTAAGAAAACATAAACATTTATTAATTGTTTTATTAAGATTAGAGTTTATTGTTTTAAGAATTTATTTTTTAATAACATATTATTTTTTGATGATAAATTATGATATGTATATATTAATAGTTTTTTTAGTATTTTCAGTTTGTGAGGGGGCTTTAGGTTTATCAATTTTAGTTTCTATAATTCGTACTTTTGGTAATGATTATTTTCAAAGTTATAATTTATTATGATAAAATTTTTATTATATTTATGTTTTATAATACCTTTATGTTTTTTAAAAAATATATTTTGATTGGTTCAGATAATATTATTTTTTTTTATATTTTTATTTATAATTATTAGTATAAATTTAATGAATTTTTGTAATTTGAGTTATATGTTAGGTTGTGATATAATTTCATTTGGTTTAATTTTATTAAGAATTTGAATTTGTTCATTAATAATTATAGCAAGAGAAAATTTATTTAAGGGAAAATATTATGTAAATTTATTTTTATTGAATATTTTATTTTTAATAATTATATTATATTTAACTTTTAGTTCTTTAAATATTTTAATATTTTATTTATTTTTTGAGGGAAGATTAATTCCTACTTTAATTTTAATTTTAGGTTGAGGGTATCAGCCTGAACGTATTCAAGCGGGTTTATATTTATTATTTTATACTTTATTTGTTTCTTTACCTTTATTAATAGGATTATTTTTTATTTTTAAGGATATAAATACAATAATTATGTATATATATAAATTTTATTATAATACTTCTTTTATTTTATATTTTTCAATAATTTTAGCTTTTTTTGTTAAAATACCAATATATTTTGTTCATTTATGACTTCCTAAAGCTCATGTGGAGGCCCCTATTTCTGGTTCTATAATTTTAGCAGGGGTTATATTAAAGTTAGGTGGTTATGGTTTATTGCGGGTAATAATTATTTTTCAAGAAATTAATTTAAAAATTGGTAGAATTTGAATTATTATTAGATTAATAGGGGGTGTATTTGTTAGTTTAAAATGTTTTTGTCAGGTTGATATAAAATCTTTAATTGCCTATTCTTCAGTTGCCCATATAGGGTTAGTAATTGGGGGTATTATAACTTTAAATTACTGAGGGATTTACGGGTCTTATATTTTGATAATTGGCCATGGTTTATGTTCGTCTGGGATATTTTGTCTTTCTAATATTAATTATGAACGTTTAGGAACTCGAAGTTTATTTATAAATAAAGGAATAATAAATTTTATACCTTCTTTAAGATTGTGGTGATTTTTATTTATAATTGGGAATATAGCAGCACCTCCCTCAATAAATTTCTTTGGGGAGTTAAAGTTGATTAATAGATTAGTAAGTTGATCTTGATTAACAATAATTATATTAATAATAATTTCTTTTTTTAGAGCAGGCTATAGCTTATATTTATTTTCTTATTCTCAGCATGGGAATTTTAATTTAGGTTTATATAGATTTTATTCTGGGGTTTCTCGAGAATATTTATTATTATTTTTGCATTGATTTCCTTTAAATATTTTTATTTTTAAATTTGATTTTATAATTTGAATTTAACTTAAATAATTTAAAAAAAATATTGATTTGTGGAGTCAAATATATGGGTTTCCATTTTAAGTTATTAAAAGTAATAATTCTATTTGTTTTATTAGATTTTTTTTTTTATTTTTATTTATGTTATTAAATATAATATTAATATTATATTTTTTGATGAATAATATCGTTGTTTTTTTGGAGTGGGAGATTTTATCTTTTAATTCTATAAATATTGTTTTTTCTTTATTATTAGATTGAATATCTTTATTATTTATGATATTTGTTTCTTTAATTTCTTCTTCTGTAATTTTTTACAGAAAAAGTTATATAAAATCTGAACTTAATTTAAATCGATTTATTATTTTAGTTTTAATGTTTGTTTTATCAATAATATTATTAATTTTAAGACCAAATATTATTAGAATTTTTTTAGGGTGGGATGGACTAGGTTTAGTGTCTTATGGGTTAGTGATTTTTTACCAAAATATGAAATCTTATAATGCCGGTATATTAACTGTTATATCAAATCGTATTGGGGATGTTATATTATTAATAGTAATTGCTTGAATAGTTAATTTTGGAAGTTGAAATTTTATTTTTTATTTAGAATTAATAAAAATAGATTTTTGTTCAAGAGTAATTAGATTTTTAATTATTTTAGGGGCTATAACTAAAAGTGCTCAAATTCCATTTAGAGCTTGACTTCCGGCAGCTATAGCAGCCCCCACTCCAGTTTCAGCTTTAGTGCATTCTTCTACTTTAGTAACAGCAGGAGTTTATTTATTAATTCGTTTTAATGCCTTATTAGTTGGAAGAGAATTTTTAAAAATATTATTATTAGTTTCAGGTTTAACAATATTAATAGCTGGGATTTCTGCTGTTTATGAATTTGATTTAAAAAAAATTATTGCTTTATCAACTTTAAGACAATTAGGGTTAATAATGAGAATTTTAAGAATAGGATTTAGAGATTTAGCATTTTTTCATCTTTTAACTCATGCTATATTCAAGGCTTTATTATTTATGTGTGCTGGTATAATTATTCATATAATAAATGATAATCAAGATATTCGTTATATAGGGGGGTTAAGATTTTATATTCCAATGACTTCTCTTTGTTTTAATATTTCTAATTTATCTTTATGTGGGATTCCATTTTTATCTGGATTTTATTCAAAAGATTTAATTTTAGAGATGGTAAGAATAAGTAATTTTAATTTTGTTATTTTTTTTTTATATTATTTTTCTACTGGGTTAACTGTATTTTATACAGTTCGTTTATCTTTATATTTAATAGTTAATGAATTTAATTTATTTAGAGTATACAATTTATACGACGAAGATTATACAATATTAAAAAGAATAATTTTATTATTATTTATAAGAGTAGTTTCAGGTAGTTTTTTGAGTTGATTTATTTTTAATTATCCTTATATAATTTTTTTACCTATTAATTTAAAAATTATAGTGATTTATGTAAGAATTTTTGGGTTTATTATAGGGGTATTAATTAGAAATATAAATTTATATTCTTTAAATAAATTTTTAAAATTTTTTAATTTAAGAAATTTTTTAGGGGGGATATGATTTATACCTAATTTATTTACTTACGGAGTTAATTATTCTGTTTTAAAGTTAGGAAATAATTTATTAAAAAATATTGATTTTGGGTGAAGTGAATTATATAGAGGGCAAGGTTTATATAATATTTTAAAAAATTATTCGGTTATTTTTAATATATTTTTAATAAATAATTTTAAAATTTTTTTATATAGATTTGTTTTATGAATAATATTTATGACTATATTTATATTAAAAAGATTTTAGTTACTTAAATAGCTTAATTTAGAGTGTAATATTGAAGATATTAAGGTGATAATTTATCTTTAGGTAATTTATAAAAATTAAAATTTTATTTTTACATTGAAAATGTAAAGTTTTTATTAAACTATATAAATAGAAATATTAATGGTAATTAACCACTAAGATTAAGTTAGCAGCTTAATATAAAATATTTCTTTAATTGGAACTGTAGTTCATTAATATCATTAACAGTGATATACCTCTCTTTGGTTTCAATTAAATATTTAAATAAGGAGTATATTACTCTATCTTTTAAGTCGAAATTAAATGCATGGGAATTGCTTCTTATTTAAGAAAAATTAATTTATAATATTTTTTGAATGCAAATCAAATGTTTTTTTTAAACTATTTTCCTAATATGTTCAATTTAGTATTTTTTGGTTTCATTCATGATAAAGACCTAATAATAATATAATTAAAAAAAAAATTCTTGTTTTAAATCAAATAAATATATTTGTTATATAAAAAGATGGGATAATTGGGAAAATTAAGGCAATTTCAACATCAAAAATTAAAAAAATTACAGTAATTAAAAAAAAATGTAAAGAAAAAGGAATTCGGGGTAAACATTTTGGGTCGAAACCACATTCAAATGGTGAACATTTTTCTCGGTCTAGGTTTGTTTTTTTAGATAAAATTGATGAAATAAAAATAAATATATTGGAAATTAAAAAAAAAATGATTGATATAAAAAATATAATTTTAATTATTTATATTAAAAATTTTAAACTTTTTGATTGGAAGTCAAATATACTAAATATATTATATAAATTAATTAATTACCTCATCAATAAATAGAAATGTATAAAAATAATCATACTACATCTACAAAGTGTCAATATCATGCTGCTGCTTCAAATCCAAAATGGTGTGAACTTGAAAAGTGATTATTTTTTAATCGAATAAAACATGTAAGAATAAAAATTGTTCCGATAATTACATGCAATCCGTGGAATCCTGTTGCTACAAAAAATGTTGATCCATATACTCTGTCAGAAATGGAGAATGGGGCCTCATAATATTCATATATTTGGAGTAAAGAAAAATAAAATCCTAAAGTAATAGTAATAATTAAACTTTGATAAGTTTGAGAAAAATTATTATTTATTAAAGCATGGTGAGCTCATGTCACTGTTAATCCAGATGTAATTAAAATAATTGTATTTAATAATGGAATTTGAAATGGGTTAAATGGGGTAATATTTATTGGAGGTCATATAGTTCCTAATTCAATATTAGGGGCTAAACTACTATGAAAAAAAGCTCAAAAAAAAGAAATAAAAAAAAAAATTTCTGAAACAATAAATAGAATTATTCCTCATCGTAATCCCTTTGAGACAAAAATTGTATGTTTTCCTTGGAAAGTTCCTTCTCGACACACATCTCGTCATCATTGAAATATTGTCAATAAAATAATAATATATCCTAAAATTAATAAGTCTATTTTAAAGTTATGGAATCATTTTACTATTCCAGTTACTAATGTTATTGTTCCGATTGCTCCAGTTAAAGGTCATGGTCTGTAATCTACTAAGTGGTAAGGGTGGTTATGTATATTTTTTGTCATTTAATTAGTTTCTCTAGAATAAAGAGTTCTTAGAATTGTAATAACATAAGATTGAATTACTGCTACAGCTCTTTCTAAGATTAATAATAAAATTTGTACAATAATTAAAAATAATAATAAATAGTTTCTTATTGAATTTCCAGTTCTTCTTAATAAAGTTAATAATAAATGACCGGCAATTATATTTGCTGTTAAACGAATAGCTAAAGTTCCGGGTCGAATAATATTTCTAATTGTTTCAATTAATACTATAAATGGCATTAAAATTCTAGGTGTACCTTGGGGGATTATATGAATAAATATATGTTTTGAATTATTTAATCATCCAAATAATATGAATGTTAATCATAAAGATAAAGATAGGGTTAAAGAGATAGTTAAATGACTAGTTCTTGTAAAAATATAGGGGAAAAGCCCTAAAAAGTTATTAAATAAAATAAAAGAAAATAAAGAAATGAAAATTAAAGTTGATCCTTTATTTTTTTCAAAGTTAAGTAGAATTTTAAATTCATTATGAAGTTTTGTAATAATAAATTTTCATAAAAAAAAATGACGATTAGGGATTAATCAAAAAGAAAATGGGATAAATATTAATCCAATAAAAGTTCTTATTCAATTTAATGGTAAATTAAAAATATTAGTTGATGGGTCAAAAATAGAAAATAAGTTATTTATCATTTTCAAAATAAGTATTTTTTATTTAGATTTGTTTTTATTTTATATTTTAAATTAAAATTATAATTAATGTAATAATTTATAATATTAAATAATATAAAAATTAATAAAAAAAAAAAAAAAAATAAAATTCAATTAATTGGTATTATTTGAGGAATAAAAGAATATTACTAATGTAATAATTTAAGTTTGACATACAAATGTTATAAATTAACTAATTCTTTCATTAGAAGTAATTGCTAATTTACTATAAAGTGGTTTAAGAGACCAGTACTTGCTTTCAGTCATCTAATGATGAGTAGTTATTAATTCACTTAATGAAGTTATTTATAGAAATTCTTTCAATAACAATAGGTATGAATCTATGATTTGCTCCACAAATTTCTGAACATTGACCAAAAAAAATTCCGGGACGATTAATAAAGAAATTAGTTTGATTTAAACGTCCTGGATTAGCATCAACTTTTACTCCTAGGGAAGGGATAGTTCAAGAATGAATTACATCTGTTGCTGTTACTAAAATTCGAATTTGATTATTTATTGGTAAAATAATTCGATTATCAACATCTAATAATCGAAAATTATTTGGATTATTTATTTCATTAATTATATAAGAATCAAATTCAATATTTTTAAAATCAGAATACTCATAACTTCAATATCATTGATGTCCAATAGATTTTAAGGTAATTAAAGGATTATTTAATTCATCAAGTAAGTATAATAATCGAAGAGATGGTAATGCGATAAAGATTAAAGTAATAGCAGGTAAAATAGTTCAAATAAGTTCAATTATTTGTCCTTCTAATAAAAATCGATTAATAAATTTATTAAAAAATAAATTTGTTATTAAATATATTACTAAAATAGTAATTATTAATAAAATAATTAAAGTATGATCATGAAAAAAAATTATTTGTTCTATAAGAGGAGAAGCTCCATTTTGTAAATTGAAATTTGATCAAGTTGCCATTTCTAAAAAAAGGAAAACCTTTATAAATGGGGTTTAAATCCATTACATATTATCTGCCATATTAGAAATTACTTATAATTGGTAATTCATTATAAGAATGTTCTGCTGGCGGAAGATTTTGGTATCATTCAATTGAAGAAGGTATATTTAATGAAAAAATAATTATTCGGGGATTGATTATTGATTCTCAAATGATTATTATTATTATAATTGTTGCAATTAAAGAAATATAGGATCCTAATGATGATACAATATTTCAAGATAAATAATTATCTGGGTAATCTGAGTATCGTCGAGGTATACCAGCTAATCCTAAAAAATGTTGAGGGAAAAAAGTTAAGTTAACACCAATAAATATAACAATAAATTGGATTTTTAAATAATAATTATTTAATCTTAATCCAGTAAAAAGTGGGTATCAATGAATAAATCCTCCTAAAATAGCAAATACAGCTCCTATAGATAAAACATAGTGAAAATGAGCAACAACATAATATGTGTCATGAAGAATAATGTCAATAGAAGAATTAGCTAGAATTACTCCAGTTAAGCCTCCAACAGTAAATAAGAAAACAAAACCTAATCTTCATAATATTGAAGGTCTATAATTAATTTGGGTTCCGTAAAGAGTTGCTAGTCAACTAAAAATTTTAATTCCTGTTGGTACAGCAATAATTATTGTAGCAGATGTAAAATATGCACGAGTATCAATATCTATACCGACTGTAAATATATGATGAGCTCATACAATAAATCCTAAAAGTCCGATTGCTATTATTGCGTAAATTATTCCTAAAGATCCAAAAGTTTCTTTTTTTCCTCTTTCTTGTGAAATAATGTGGGAAATTATACCAAATCCTGGTAAAATTAAAATATAAACTTCTGGGTGCCCAAAAAATCAAAACAAGTGTTGGTAAAGAATTGGATCTCCTCCTCCAGCTGGGTCAAAAAATGAAGTATTTAAATTTCGGTCTGTTAAAAGTATTGTAATTGCACCTGCTAGAACTGGCAATGATAGTAATAAAAGTAAAGCTGTGATTCCTACAGCTCATACAAATAATGGTATTTGGTCAAATGATATATTTCTAATACGTATATTAATAATAGTTGTAATAAAATTAATGGCTCCTAAAATTGAAGAAATTCCAGCTAAATGTAAAGAAAAAATGGCTAAATCTACTGAAGAACCTCTATGAGCAATGTTAGATGAAAGTGGGGGGTACACTGTTCATCCTGTTCCTGCTCCATTTTCTACAATTCTTCTTGAAATTAATAAAGTTAATGAAGGAGGGAGTAATCAAAATCTTATATTATTTATTCGTGGGAAAGCTATATCAGGAGCTCCTAGTATTAAAGGCACTAATCAATTTCCGAATCCTCCAATTATAATAGGTATTACTATAAAAAAAATTATAATAAAAGCATGAGCTGTTACAATAGTATTATAAATTTGATCGTCTCCAATTAGAAATCCTGGGTTTCCTAATTCAGTTCGAATTAGTAAACTTAAAGATGTTCCTACTATTCCTGATCAAATTCCGAAAATAAAATATAAAGTTCCAATATCTTTATGATTAGTTGAATAAAGTCATTTTCGCTTTAATAAAATGGCTGAGTTATAAGCGATAAATTGTAAATTTATTAACGAGAAATTTCTCTTTTATTAAGTCTTATATTCAATTATGATATAAAATTGCAAATTTTAAGGTGTATAAATTTCTAAGGCTTAAAGAATTTCTTTATAAATAATTTTGAAGATTATTAGTTTATTTTAACTTAAAACCTTAAAAAAATATAAAATTATTTATAATTAATCCTGTTATAGAAATTAAAGAAAAAAAATTGATAATAGAAAAAAAATTATTTTTAATTTTAATTTTAAATCATTTTAATTTAAAAAAATTTAATAAAAAAGAAAGATAAATTATACGAATATAAAAAAATAATATAATTAATCTAGATATAATAAAAATAAAAGTTAATAAATATATATTTCTATTTATTAAAAAATTGATAATAATTCATTTTGGGAAAAATCCTAAAAATGGAGGTAAACCTCCTAAAGAAAAAAAATTAATTATTAAAGATATTTTAATGATTGTTATTAAATTAAAATTTAAAATTTGATTAATATAAAAAATATTTAATATTGAAAATAAAAAACATAAAATTAAATTTAAAAACGAATATAGTAAAAAATATATTAATCATATATTTTCTCTAATTATTATTCTAGCTATTAATCATCCCAAATTATTAATAGAAGAGAAAGCTATTAATTTTCGAATGGAAGTTTGATTAAATCCTCTAATAGCCCCAATTATAGCATTTAATATTATAATTATTATAATAAAATTATTATTTATATAATAAGAGAGAAGAATTATGGGGGAAATTTTTTGTCAGGTTATTAAAATAAAACAATTTATTCATGAAAGTCCTTCTATAATATTTGGGAATCAAAAATAAAATGGTGCCGATCCTATTTTTATCAATAAAGAGGAATTAATTATAATTGATAGAAAATTATTTATTTCAAAATTTTTGAATAAAATTATTTTTAAAATAATAGAAAATAAAAAATTAATTGAGGCAATAGATTGAGTTAAAAAATATTTTAATGCTGCTTCTGTATTTAGTAAATTTTTTGTATTTGAAATTAGGGGGATGAATCTCAATAAATTAATTTCTAGTCCTATTCAACATCCTAGTCATGAATTGGATGAAATAGAAATTAAAGTTTTAAAAAATAATATAAAAAAAAAAAATATTTTATTAGAATTTGTGTAAAAATAAATTTAAAATAAAAAAATTTTAAAGAAATTTAAGTTCTATTTTTTAAATATATTTTAGTGTAAGATGCACAATAATTTTTGATATTATTAGATTTAGTTTAATTCTAAAAAATATAATAAAGGTAAAAAATTACATAATTTATCCTATCAGAATAATCCTTTTATCAGGCACTTTATTTAAGAAAAAGAATATCTTTATGTTTGAGGTATGAGCCCAATAGCTTAATTTTAGCTTATTCTTAA